CGGGCTATTTCGAGCTGCTCAATGGCCCCCTTACGTAATTCTTCCGAACTTTGAATAGTACTCAAGATCCTCTGTTTTCGATTATCTAATAAATCATTTAATGAAAGTAGATTATCTTACCATTAATTTTACAACTTCTATGATCTCTTCCCGAACCAAACATGAATCTTTCGATTCATTTGGCTCTCACGCTCAATTATTTAGTTTATGGGCATTCCCATATCTTTTAATGTAATGAACCTACCCTCTCTTTTCTGTTCCTATTCAAAGATATCGAAACTTATATTATAATATTATATATTATATATTATATTATATAGGTATAAGACCAGAATATTAAGAGGACTCTTCCGACCAGACAAAAAATCTATCCCTAATTGTCAGCAAAGTTGTTTCTTTATTTGTTTTTGATTTCATTTCTATTTCAAATTCTTATATATATATTTTATATTTCCACTTTTTTTTTTCAAGTCTAAAAATCCAAAAAATTCCCTTTTTTATACATAGGTCGTCGCTTCGGCATTGGATAAAAAAAAAAGGCAAGGCCCCCATTCTCTAGTAAATAGTTTCAAATCATTTTATTGATATGAGTGTTCTATATCGGATGAATTACCTACTATTATTTTATGTGGTAGAAAGAGTACCATGTTGTGCCTGGACTTCAAACAGTTTAGCTTTAACCATGTTAATGGTCTCACATTATTGGTTGATAGAGAATCAAAGTTGATTTTACCAATGAGTCACGAAATGCTATGGTTCTTACATATGATTTCTGAATTTATTCAGAAGTAATTCGTCGAGATCGTGCACCTTTTTTACTATTATCCTAGCAAGAAATAAAATAACATAAATAAAGTGCGGATGGTTGGATCCAACCTATATTCTTGAAATACACAACTCGTACACACTCCCTTTCCAAAAAAAATCAATACACCAAGCACTACAGTTAGATTTATTGGATTTGTTGCTAAAATATCAGTATTAAACCCGAAACTCCCGGCGGATGGCCAATAGCCCAAGGAAACACAAAAATCGGTTACATTTTTCATACGCTCTCCTCTTTCTTATAGATAAGACTAACAAAAACAGAGTTCTTTTTGTATCACCTCGCTCGCCCTTTTTTGATCAATTTCTTTTTATTCATTTTTATCATTTTAATTTCATTTGAAAAATTTCTCTATTTCTTTTAGTTTCAAATTAAAATTAAGAAGAGATACTTATTAAGTTAGGTCCGAGGCCTCGCGTCAATTGTGAAATATCTCGTTTGTTGAAATGAAACGCCGCCTCAAAGTTCAAAAGGTTTCCATTGTACTAACTCGGGGTGGTAATGGTAAGGAAGAAAGCGAGCAAATCTGCTAATTCCTCATCCTAAAATCAGTGCTTCCCGGGGCATTGTCCCAACAAATAAGTAACTGTAGGAGTACAATTTCGATCTAATTCAAAGAAGCAAACGGCAAGTCCGAGTTAATAAAATAAGAAAAAGAGTACGTTTCGTACTTTTTCACATTTCTAGGATTAAATTAAACAAAAGGATTCGCAAATAAAAGCGCTAATGCTACGACCAGTCCGTAAATTGTTAAAGCTTCCATAAAAGCTAGACTAAGCAATAAAGTACCTCGTATTTTACCCTCTGCTTCTGGTTGTCTCGCAATACCTTCTACAGCTTGGCCTGCAGCAGTACCTTGACCAACCCCAGGTCCAATAGAAGCAAGCCCTACGGCCAATCCAGCAGCAATAACGGAAGCGGCAGAAATCAGTGGATTCATAGTAAGTTCCTCGTAAAAAAAAAAATGGTTAATGATATAATCAACCAATGAATTATTACTTATTTTTTTCATTCAATCCACAATCACAGACGAAACAGAAGGACTTATATTGGAATCCATCTAATGCTGTGGGCTGGAAAAAAAAAACAATATACTGGAAAAAATATAGAAAAGATAAATAGAAAAATGGATATAATTTATATAATATTCATATTATATATTAATTATATGTATATTAATAGGGATAGCCAGCCCCTATACTATATAGCATAGCTAGCGAATAGCTAATATCACATATACATTTGTTTCTTCCATAACGGAAACAGCCCACATTTTATATTGAATCAGACTCTAAAATCATTTCATTCTGCGAAACATACGCGGGGGCTGGACTTATAGACATTACATATATCTAGTTTGACCCCTTACCCCTAACCCATTTTTTTTATTCTGTATTCCGTAATAGGGTCCGCCCTTCCTCCCGAGGCACTAGGTTATATATACCTATGTATTTGTATCTATTATGGATTATATTCCCAACCCAGTGATTGATTATTTTGAATCAACCATGCATGAATTAGGATAAGCTAAAAAAAAAAAAAAGACTATTTCGAAAGCTAGTTAATGATGACCCTCCATGGCTTCGCCTATATAAGCCGCGGCTAAAGTTGCAAAAATAAGAGCTTGAATACCACTTGTAAATAATCCAAGAAACATAACAGGTATAGGAACTACTGAAGGTACTAAAGAAACAAGAACAACAACTACTAATTCATCAGCCAATATATTTCCGAAAAGTCGAAAACTAAGAGATAAAGGTTTTGTGAAATCTTCCAGGATGTTAATTGGTAAGAGTATTGGAGTTGGTTGAATGTATTTCCCGAAATAACCCAATCCTTTTTTGGTAAGACCTGCATAAAAATATGCCACCGACGTGAGTAAAGCTAAAGCAACAGTAGTATTTATATCATTTGTGGGCGCAGCTAACTCCCCATGAGGTAACTGTATTATTTTCCACGGTAAAAGAGCACCTGACCAGTTAGAAACAAAAATAAATAGGAACATAGTTCCAATAAAAGGAACCCAAGGACCATATTCTTCTCCAATCTGAGTTTTGCTCAAGTCTCGAATAAATTCAAGGAGATATTCGAAGAAATTCTGACCGTCGGTCGGAATGGTTTGTGGATTCCGAACAGCTATGATGACTGAACCTAATAAGATAGCAATTACGACCCAAGAAGTGATAAGTACTTGGGCATGGATTTGTAAACCTCCTATTTGCCAATATAAATGTTGGCCTACTTCTACACCCGATATATCGTATAACCCCTTGAGTGTTTTAACGGAACATGGTATAACATTCATATTGTCCTCTGACAGAAATCGAACTTCAAAAATAAATTATTTTGATTCAACCATCTCTTTATCAACTCAACTACTTTCATTATTAATGCTATATTTAGGATACCGAGAAATCACATGACATAACCTCCCCAGTATTTTTTTTATATTTCTCTCTTTTCAAAATTCAAGAATAGTAACCGATCCAATAAATCTATCGAGTTCAAAAATAATTAATGAATCTTATTATTAATCATAATCAACGATTTCTTATATAGCTAGAACGACCCTCGCAAATTGCGAATACTAATTTGTTAAGAATAAATCGGATTGAAGCTATAGAGTCATCGTTGGCTGGAATCGAAATATCTGCGATATCCGGGTCACAATTTGTATCGATTAAACAAATCGTCGGAATCCCCAAAATGACACATTCTTGAAGAGCCGTGTATTCTTCTTGCTGATCAAGGATGATTACAATATCAGGTAACCCTGTCATATATTTGATCCCACCCAGATATGTTTGCAAAGTAGATAATTTTCTCTTTAACATTGCTGCATCTCTTTTGGGGAGACGGTTGAATTGCCCCATCTTTTGTTCTGCTATTAAGTCCCTGAACTTATGAAGTCTCGTTTCCGTAGTGTACCAATTCGTTAACATACCACCGAGCCATTTTTTATTAACATAATGACACCGAGCCCCTATTGCAGCTGATGCTACTGAATCCGCTGCTTTATTTTTGGTACCGACGATTAAAAAGTTTTTTCCCTGGCTTGCTGCATCAAAAAATAAATCGCAGGCTTCGGATAAAAAACGCGCAGTTATCGTAAGATTTGTAATATGAATACCTTTACGCTTAGCAGAAATGTAAGGGGCCATTCTAGGATTCCATTTCCTAGTACCATGACCAAAATGAACTCCTGCTTCCATCATCTCTTCCAAATTGATGTTCCAATATCTTCTTGTCATTTTTCCCCACACTTCCTCTTTTTTTTTAGGAAAAAAGGTACCTTGAAATATCAAATTGTTCCGACGGAACCTTCTACCGCGGATTTACCGTTGATACACGGTCCAAACCATTAATTTCTTTTCATTTCTTTTCTTTTAATTACTTATTTATTTTTTTAATTACTTATTTATTTATTATAAAATCAATAATTGGAAAGACAGTTCCGGATAGTTAAAGTAAAAAGAATGAATCTCTTCTTAGTCTTAGGAATCATTAAATCGTGTAAATGATTGTTCTTATGTCTCATGGAAATTGTTTGGGGCGCAAGAACAAAATAATTCTCTATGGTGTAATAAAAGATCTCTCATTTCCGACTCAAATAGATTCTTCCTTTTGATTTCCAAATAAATGTTTTTGTCTTGCCTTGAATGGTGCAGTAATTTTTTGAATCCGGTACCGACAGGAATAATTCCCCCTAGAACAACGTTTTCTTTCAGGCCTTTCAACCAATCAATACGACCTCGTAAAGCAGCTTTTGCTAAAACTCGAGCGGTTTCTTGAAAACTTGCTTCGGATATGAAACTTTTAGTATTCAGAGATGTTCTCGTTATTCCCAATAAGATTGCCCGATAACCGATCGCTTCGTCCAAAGCACGCCCTGCTCGCTCCGCTCGCAAGAATCCTATTAATTCTCCAGGTGAAAAAACATTAGACATTCCATCTTCTGAAACCAACACTTTTGATGTTATTTGACGTACAATAATTTCTATATGTCTATTATGGATCTGTACCCCCTGAGATCGATAAACCTTTTGAATCTTATTAACCAAAGAGATATGACTTTGGGCTATGGTTAGCTCAGCTCCAATCAAGAACCCCCAGGGAATTCCAAGAATTATCGGTATACGTTCGTTCCAGCTTTCAACTCTATTTTCGAGGTTTATCGATATTGAATCAATCGAACGCACTTCTAATACTTGTTCTACTTTTGGAAGACCTTGCGTTATGTCACCAGATCTCGATTTTTCATATATAAATGTAACTAATGTCTCTCCTTCATAAAGGATTTTTCCATAATGGCCATGAACAGTTGCTTCCGGAATAGCCAAATAGGGCTTAGCAGATCTTATAACTAAGGAGTCAACATTAACAATTAAAATTTGCCCGGATTTTTTTATGTGTGGTCCGTATTTGAATAGACATACATTTTCACAAATAAATTGTCCAAGACTAATTATTGTGGATGTCTCCTCACAAGAATTGTGATGGAGAAAACACCAATTCAAATGAAATGGATTCAAAATGATGTTACTGCATGGATCGGGATTATAAATCCTCCTACTTTCATCCATTAAAGAGTATTTAAATATTTGAAGTACTTGGAAAGTCTGTTTAAAACTGTCGAGTAGAAAATATTTCTTTAACAAGATCTGATTATGGGTTAATAAATGATAAGATGAATAAAAATTTGCTATTTTAGGTACAATAGTACCTAAGGGACCCAAGAAATGTCTAATTGGAATTATGGGATCCAATTCTTTTGTCACATTGTTATATTTCGAACCATTGAATGGACCAATTCGAAAACAATTGGATGATGACAAAATTATCAAAGATCGGGATTCCTTATTTCGACTCAACAATGTACCAATACCAATAGTTCCTTGATATTTGGAAATTGGTTGAATCTTCGACTTGGAATGGAAGGGGTTGAGATTGGTGCGATCTAATCCCTTATCGGAAATCAATCCCGAACCCACCGTATCATACCTTTTTCCACTATACGAAATAGTGGACTTGACTAACTCCATTCTTATGAAATCGCGAATTAGATCAGTCGCCCTTACCTCAACAAGGGAAGCATGAACCTCTTTTATGGAACCGTTTTGTTTTTGGTTCCAATTCAATACTAAGCAAGTCCGAACTAATTGAATACTTGTGCGATAAATTCCTCGAATTGACTTGCCATATCCATAAAGGATATAATTGACAACTCTAAGTTGGACATTATCCTTTTCCTGCAAGAGATCCTGAGGGAAAAGTGTTGCTAAATTTATCCCATCAGCTATTTCATATGTGACTACGGGCCGAACCAAAACAAAATATTTTTTTTTTTTAGGTGTGATCCGTTGGACATAGATCCAATTTTTCAATTTTTTTGATTCCTTAGAATTTTTTTTTCCCGTTCCTGGTGGTATCAAAATACCACTGTGCCTGGATATCTTATCCGTCTCTCCAGGAAAATGAATATCTCCAGAAAAGATTTTTAGTTCAATACTTTTTTTTTTTCTCTCCACTCGGACTAATCCACCTATTCGGCTTCTTGTATTTAAAGCAAGTCGTGTATCTATTCTAATGATACTACTGTTCCGGACCATTATGGACGAGGATCCGGGTAAAATATGTACTTCTTCGGGAATTAAAAAAACCCGATCTACTTTCATTTGGTATTTCGGACTAAATTCTTTTGCTCCTTGATACTCAATCAAATCCTCTTTTTTTATGATTGAATCTACCTCTGCGGTACCATATTTAGTAATTCCGGAACTGCTTCTTATGTATCGTGGATCATCAAAAAAAGCAAAAATACTATTTTTACATAAAACACCATTTATGGGTATTTCAATCGAAATACCAAAACAGGGTATTAGTTCTTTTTCTCGTTCTTGATCATATTGTAATGGGATGATGAATCTATTTCTTCGCCTTTTCGCCAAGAAATAAGAATTCTCTTGGAGAATAGAAGGATATATGAAATTCCAATGACCATTGGATCTAATTTGATCATATATTGAATAGTCAAGAATTTCCCCATCTTTTTTACTAGAAGTATCCAACAATTTATGTCTTACTCGATCATTAGTCATTGGAAATTCAGAGGTATATCTGTCTTCGACAGAAAAAGAATGAACATTTATTTGATCTTGATCCTTGTGGAGCGAAAAAGAAACTATACTAGATCTGCGCGGACCTCCTGCTAATATCCATAAATGACTTGTTTTTGGTAATAGATGAACGTTACCATATGTATATTCGGGTGCATGGTAGACATCGGTACTCCAGTGCATTTCTCCCTCTGATTCAGAATAAATATGTTTTTGTACCCTCTCTGTAAAATGAAAAGTGGATGTTTCGGCACGAATCTCAGCAATCACTTGTTCTGATTCTACATATTGATCATTTTGGACTAAAATAAAACTCTTTGGTGGAATATTCACATTATGCATAATATCCCGACTCTCAACAATTACATACAAATCCATGGAACATAAAAAAGCAGGATGCCCATGAAGAGTACGTGTGGGATGAACCAAATCCTCATTGAATTTTATTTTTCCATTAGAAGGAGCTCGTACATGTTTGGCAGTACCGCCCGTGAATACTCCGCCGGTATGAAAAGTTCTTAATGTTAGTTGAGTCCCGGGTTCTCCAATTGATTGTCC